GATAAATTTGATTTACCTGATGAGTAGAGTATAGGCTAAATTAGTAAATAAAATAGAGGTAAAAAAAAATGGTTTATTGAATTTGATAAATATCAATTTGATGAATATCAATGCTTTGATGAATATCAATGCAATGAATTGTTTCAAGGCCGAACCTAATTGAATTGACTCCCATCCTAACAAAAAATCCATTTGATCGATACATGTACTTACCACTTCAACATAGATCCAAGATATTTCATCGAATCACGGATGAAGAGATTCTATTTGTCCCCTGAACAAAATTCTTAGAAAAAAAAATTGATAATTTGTTGATCTCCCTACCTGGATTTCCATATTTATCATTTGTTAATTTACTGGTTTAGCGTGAGATAGAGATATGTCTATCTATCTTAACATTAACACTGGGTGAATCAATGAATGAAAGTGGAAGAAATGGGATTTACTTTTATGGCTTTCTGGCAGACCAAAGGAAAGGATCCTTCCTATTTTTTCTATTCTTCCATTCTATCTCTCTATTTCTATTCTATTTCTATTTATATTTTGATTTTCTATTATTATTTATTTTATTATTTAGATTATTATTATTTATATAATAAAATAAATAATAATAGTGGTAATAATGGATTATATTTATATAATTTTAAAATAATCTTATATAATTCTTAATATAATAATATAAATATAATAATATAATTCTTATATAATAATATAATAATTAAATAATATAATTAATAATTAATAATATAATTAATCGAAAATGTGAATCGAAAATTACTGGATAATGGCGATTATAATGAATAAATCATTAATATAAATGACGAATTTCAAAATTCTACGGAATCCGGAAAGACGGAAAGATCTTTTGAATCTGGTCATATGATTTCGTTATATTGACAATTTCAAAAAACTGTTCATACTATGAGCATAGCGTGTTGACGGTCGGGCAAATGTGCCCCCATCGTCTAGTGGTTCAGGACATCTCTCTTTCAAGGAGGCAGCGGGGATTCGACTTCCCCTGGGGGTAGGGTATTACGAAAGGAAGTTGATCATGGATTTTGAATATAATAAAATAAGTCTGGAATTGATTCTTCCTGGGTCGATGCCCGAGCGGTCAATGGGGACGGACTGTAAATTCGTTGGCAATATGTCTCCGCTGGTTCAAATCCAGCTCGGCCCAATAATTCACTGATCCGCCATGAAATGATATAACCCCTTTGTTCTCTCGAAATGCCTGATATGGAAAAAAGTCAAAATTTCTGATATATCTCTCCCTGTTATTTATTTGATTTGTTCTATTTTTTTCACACAAATTCTGATCTTGCTAATGATCGAGCGATTTTGATTTGAAATAATGAAAAGAGAACTAGTAATCCGTGCCGTTATCAATAAAGTATATATCCATGTGGATAGCAATATACCACTTGCGTCTCTAGTTCAAGGAGGCGATTCGAATCTGAAATTAAAATAGAAAGGGTTTGAGTGAAATCATAAGAATATGTATCCTGTACACTTTATTTCATTTCCCTGGGATTGTAGTTCAATTGGTCAGAGCACCGCCCTGTCAAGGCGGAAGCTGCGGGTTCGAGCCCCGTCAGTCCCGACGGATCCAAATCCAATAAAAAATACCTCAACCCATCTTCCCGGTTTCTGTAAAATTTCCGTTTGCTGTAGTTTTCTGTAAAAGGGTGACAAATAGGAGAATTTCATTCCCGCCATATTCCGGATTCCAAGAAATATCGTACTGATACTGAGTTTGTCTTTATCACAGTTTTTTGTCTTCCAATAAGCCAATAAGATTAGATCATTAAAAAACAAAAGAGTTTAGAACTTACCCCCCCTTTTCTTATTTCGGCTTCCATTATTTGTTTGGGTTTGTTAGGTTTGTTTGGAACCAATGTAAGTGTAAAGGTAAAGGCGGTTAGATGATACTTCGGCAGATGATTGTACAAGAAAGGCGAGAGTTTGATAGAATAGAAAAGAATGGAAAAGAAGAATAAAGAAAAATAAAGTATAAATCAAAATATAAATCAAAATAAAGTAAAGAGTAAAGAAAAGAAATTATCGATTAGAGCCGAACTCCATTTTTTGATTTGATATGGATAAACAATCTTTCTATGTTATACTATTCAATTTTCGACGATGAATCGATTTGATAGCTCAGATATTGTTATTCATGATATTGATCCGATTCGACATGATCAACATGGAATTCATCCAATTTATAGGCGAAAGATTTATCATCTCTATGGGATTAAATCCCGAGTTATTGCGACGTAAAGAAAAAAGAAAGGATGAGATTATGGAAGTAAATATTCTCGCATTTATTGCTACTGCATTGTTCATTCTAGTTCCTACTGCCTTTTTACTTATAATTTACGTAAAAACAGTTAGTCAAAGTGATTGATTTGAATGAAACTTGACTTCTTACTTCTTATCAATGATTGCAGAAAAAAAATGAAAAGGATTCCAATTTCGCATCTTAGATAAAAAGAGCGAACTAGACTCAGTAGTATTCTATGAGATCCGATAGTATGGTAGATCTTTCTTTCTACCATACTATCGGATCTCATTTTGTTATTCCAGTATATTCTTATTCCAGTATATAAAGTTATAATAAAGATAATATAATATAGGCTTAATATCGATCAATCTAGAATGTCATCTTCCTATTCATCTATCGAAATATCAATTATCTATATCTAATCCCAATTCTATTTCTTTTTGCATCTAATCTATTTGATTTGTTTTGTGTTGATTCCAATTAATCTGAAATAATCGAAAACCCATCCTTACTCTTACGATTCTAATTGTTCGATTTCTGATTCTTTTTAATATGAATCCCGACATCTACCGAAAGAATAAAATTAAAATCACTGAAAGGAAAAAATAATAATAGTCTGGACATATATTAATAAAATAAAATCGAGAAATCTTTTTTTAACATTCTAAAAAAAGTAATCGATTGAGCAATTAATAGGTCATCCAAAGAAATGAGTTCTATAAAAACTTTTTCAAAGTTCAGCGAAAAGGATTAGGAAACCTCGCGGATTTTTAACCTTTGAATCATGATATGAAATAAATCAATGAAGAATGAAGTATAGCGTAAATCCACTTTTGAAAATAATAAAACACTAAACTCAGCACTACGTGCTTGTTTGTGACTTGTCCAAGAAAATATCTTATTATACCTAGTATCTCGTTGGAGAATCAATATGTCTATCTTATTTCTCATAGAAAAAAATTTCTCATAGAAAAAAAAAAGAAAAAGAAAATCCACTTAATTTGAATTAAATAATTATTTAATAACTAATAAAATATAACTAATAAAATAATTAAACTAATTATTTATTAAATAATTAGTTAATAACTAATAAAAGAACTCCTTTCTTCTCTTTTCTCTTTGAACAGGAAAAAGTCAAACAAAAACAAATAAAAAAAGGAAAAAAAAAGGATTACACTTTTCCTCATTGTCTATATAAAATTCTGGTAAGAGCCGGTTTATCGAACTAAAAAATTTAGGAAGAATTCGGTTGAAATCAATTTCCTATCATTTATATTCCTTTTACTTTCGAAATAGGATTACTTTAGAAATATGAGCACGGGAATCATTGAAATATTTGTTTGAGTTGATTATGATTAAAAGCGTATTATTCATAGAATATATTACTCCATTCGAATCCAATATAATTGGATATTTCTAATTCAATTTCTAAATTTAGAAATTGAATTAGAAATTGAATTCAATTTAAATAGTTAAATGAAAAAAAAAAGTCTTTGCAAAACAAAACGATCTATAAAAGAATTGGTTTAATTTTTTAACTCAATTACTAGTACCCTTAGAGACCACTTCTGCCCCATACTACGAGTGAAAGGGAAAATGTAAAGACTACCATTAAAGCAGCCCAAGCGATACTTATTATATCCATGTGAATTATGTCCCCTCGTTCTATGAATATGAAAGAATTTTTCCAGCATTATTAATTAATAATTATTGTTTACTAATAATAGTGGAATCGCTAGCGCGGAGTCAAAAAAAAAGGATTCTGTCCAATACCATTGATGAAACAATCCAAAAAATACAATTAATTATTAATTATAAGAAGTTCTTATATGATTGCTAGTAGAATCGAAAAACATTAAGTACAAACAAAATACGCAACGGCACTCCTGGAAGTGTCAAGAAAATGTTACTAAGATGTAAGAATAATAAGACCTATTCTTTCTTTTGTTGCACTTCATTAAGTCAAAAAATAGAAAAATATAGAATCAAAATAGATCACTATCTATTACATATCCCTATTTTTTTTTTAATATCCCTTTTACATTTGATCTATTTTATTTATTTGCTATATATGTTATTTTTACTTTAATATAAAATATAAAAAATATAAAATATAAAAATAAGAAAAATAGAAAATATCAAAATTACTTTATTTTAGATAAAAATATTTTATATAAAAATAGAAAAGGAAATATTATATATGTAATATATATATATAAATATATAAAGGATATGTGGATATGTATAAGTAAAAGCCAATTATCCATTCAATCGCTATTCTATTGATAGAATTCCTGAGTACTCAGGAACTTTTATAAGTTTGTATACAAAGTAACTTCCGCCTTTTCAACGAGTACTAATTAGATTCTTTGCTCCGCTAGCCAATTTAATTCAAGACCCAGTCAGTAGGCATTACATTAATAGTAGAAGGTCTATTCTATCAAGATTTACCGATTCCCTTTCACTACTAGAAATTTTCCTTGAATCCTAGAGACAAGAATTTAGAACACTTTATTTTCGATGTTTAGAATCAAGGAAATATCAAGAGCACTTTTACCCCACGTGTTTTGTTTCTGTTGGGAGCAAATTCGATAAGTTATATCAGCAAAACGGCAATAAAGTATTTCGCGTCTTTTGTTTTGTTGATCAGGCGACACCCGGATTTGAACTGGGGAAAAAGGATTTGCAGTCCCCCGCCTTACCACTCGGCCATGCC